GTTATCATAAAATGGGTACCTCGATTTACTATTTGTACCTGTTATTAGTTTTTTAAAATATCATTTTTTATATTTATACTAATTATAATTAAGAATTGTAATTATTATGAATTCGTAGTTATTATTAATTAATTCAATTTGAAAATTCTTAGTAGAGATATAAGTATCTATATATCTAAGTGAGTATATAGAATAAGTCCAAGGAATGTAGAACTAAATAAATGGACTTATTCATTTAAGCTAACTACTTGTTTGCTACAAATAACAAAATGTAACTTAGTGCGCTCTACTTGATTGAATTGGACTTCAAAGGAAAGAAGGCGTGGAGCTTAAATAACTCACTTAGAACACTTTTAAAAAGATTACGTGGTACGATTAGGTCGAATAAGCCCTTCTGGAATAAATATTCAGCCGCTTGTGAACCTTCGGGTACTGTTTTATTCAATGTTTGTTCAATTACTCTTTTACCCGCAAATGCAATGTAGGAATTGGGTTCGGCAATAATGATATCTCCCAACATACCAAAACTGGCTGTTACCCCACCAGTAGTAGGAGATGTAAGGATTGATACATAAAATAACTTTTTATTTGATTGATAATCATATAAGGCAGACGATATTTTAGCCATTTGCATCAAGCTCAAACTTCCTTCTTGCATGCGCGCCCCTCCCGAAGCACACACTATAATAAGAGGTAGAAATTGATTGGTAGCGTACTCAATCAAACGGGTGATTTTCTCCCCGACTACGGATCCCATACTACCCCCCATAAACTGAAAATCCATAACCCCAATTGCTACGGGAATACCGTTTAGTTGACCTACGCCTGTTTGAACAGCCTCAGTTAATCCTGTCTTTCTTTGATAAGAATCAATCCGATCTTTATAAGGCTCCTCCTCCGAATGAAATCCAATGGGATCCAGAGAGACCATGTCTTCATCCATAGGATCCCAAGTACCGGGATCGATCAAAAGTTCGATTCTTTCTGAACTACTCATTTTCAAATGATATCCACATTGTTCACAAATATTCATTTTTGATTTCAAAAATTTCTTATAATTTAATCCATAACAATTTTCGCATTGAACCCACAAATGCCTATATTTTTGAGTTGGATCGAGATCATTAGACCTTTCTCTTAGAGTTAAATCGCTACTCTTCGCGCGAGGTCGTATACTGGAGCTCCCGCTTTCACTATTAGTTCTACCTTTATCAAAAACGCACTTAGAAATGTAACTGTCACTACTATCACTTCCAATGGACGTATCAATACAGATTTGAGACTGAAGATAACTGTCGATGCAGCTAGTAATGTTATTATTCCAACTAGATTGAGTATCATACATGTAACGATTGTATAAGGAATCTTCACTCGTAGATCCATTATTCATATAACTAGAATTGCAATAAATAGAAAAAGAACTTTCTAGTTCACTCAGAAAAGAATCATCGTTGGCAATCTCAAAAATCTGATTTTCAATATCAAAATAGATAGAATAACTGTCTCCATTACTATCCCTAACTAAAAAAGTATCATCCGAGATGAAATTCCGAATGTCTTTGACGCCAAATAAATGATTGACATTACTGTAACTAGAATTGTTACGACCCCTCCAACTATGAATGTTTTTAGCCCTACCTTTTCGATTCGGATCTTCACTTTCACTAGTATTTTCAATAGGACCAAGATTGTCCGTTGATTTCTTTATCCCATACCTGCGTTCTAACTCCTTCTTAAACACCATCGAATTAAACCACCATCTTTCCATAGAGTTTTCTTGCCCCCTATTTGCATAAAAATACAATAGATGAATAGTCATTCGATCCACAATTCTTTATTTTTATTTGAATATCTTTTTTCCTATCAGACTAAACATAGAAATTCAATCACTACTAATAAGATAAGAAGTGTGAAAAAGAATTCTCTTTTGTGCAAATCCGGGGGTAAGACTTCACTATAATATGAATATGATGGAATCCCCTTTCATTCTAACTATAATGATAAAAAGTGGTTTTTTCTATATCTTCGCATCGAACAAAAAAAAGAAATATTTGTTCTCTCCTAGAAATAGAAAGAATTTTTTTGTAAAATCTCGTCTAATAACTAACTATTACCAAGTAATAAATTAAGGTTCTATTCCAACACGGAACGAAAAAGAAAAGACAATATACAGGATGGGTCGAAAGGTTTGTGATACTTCCTTGATTCAGGGAAACTACAGGATATATAAAGAATATACCAATCCTAAGGATCCATAGGTTTAATTGTGGATCCAAGACAACAATAGAAACATTTGAGTCTTAGATTTTCTATTTCAAATCTTGTCTATCTAGAGATATATGTATTTATCCAAAATACATGCAATAGAATCTTTGTATTCGGCCCAATCTTAAAAGGATTGAGCCGAGTTTAATTGCAATTCAATTAAGAGAACAGAGAGTAATTACGTGTTATCTTACTTATCCAAAGTATCCACTGGTTTAAACTCAAATTTGATCTC